AATTGAAGTAGTAATATTATTGAATCATCAGAACTACTTCGATATCTATTTTATAGTTCCTATCCACAGAGTTTTTGTGAATTCATAGAATTCATACAACTTTTTGTTTTTCCATTTCTTTCTTTGTTCCGAACCATTCTTTGAATTCGAACTCTTCGTTCTTTTTCTTGATTGAATTTCTTTATTCAATATTGAATTGAATTCACAGTTACAAATGAAACGGAAGGACTTTTATTGGAATCCCTACCCCAATTCTCAATAATAGGAGGGCAGATTAGATATATCTTTTAGCTCATATATAACTAGCCTACTATTACATATACATGTCTTTCTTCCATAACGTAAACCAACTATTTGTATCTTGGATTCAGTCGTATTTTAAAAACATTTTTCGAAACATCTATAAAGGAAAATTGGCTTATAGCGATTATATATATTACATATACCTAGTTTGATCCCACTCTTCTAACGAAACCATTTTCTCTTGAATCTCATTTTTTGTAAACCCCTAATCTTCCTTTTATTTAATTTAGAATTTAGCATTATCCCACATGGATACAATCAATCTAAATGGGCGAATTTCTTAGTCTAAATCATTGCATAGAAATATAAGTCTTTGGTTGATCTAAGTTCATGTAATTTATTCTTTATTAATATTTTCTTTTGGTCAATCTTTGAATTGAATAAAACCGACTGAAATGGGAATCGCTCTATAGAACCTAATTTTTTTTTACAATTCCCTAATATCGTAATCTTTTTTACTATTCTTCTAGATCTTATAGATAGATAGATCTTATAGACTTTTTTGTCTATTTATGTGTATATTTATGTTCACGAAGAAGATTATCTCGAGCAAGGCATAGATTACCTTACACTAAGCTAAAAAAGACTATTTCGAAACTTAGTCAATGGTGTCCCTCCATGGATTCACCTATATAAGCCGCAGCTAAAGTTGCAAAAATAAGAGCTTGAATACCACTTGTAAATAATCCAAGGAACATGACAGGTATAGGAACCACTGAAGGTACTAAAGAAACAAGAACAACAACTACTAATTCATCCGCTAATATATTTCCAAAAAGTCGAAAGCTAAGTGATAAAGGTTTTGTGAAATCTTCTAAAATGTTAATGGGTAAAAGGATTGGAGTTGGTTGTATGTATTTACCGAAATAACCTAATCCTTTTTTGCTAAGGCCCGCATAAAAATATGCTATTGACGTAAGTAAAGCTAAAGCAACGGTAGTATTTATATCATTCGTGGGTGCGGCTAACTCCCCATGAGGTAACTCTATGATTTTCCAAGGTAAAAGCGCCCCTGACCAATTAGAAACAAAAATAAATAGAAACAAAGTTCCAATAAAGGGAACCCATGGACCATATTCCTCTCCAATCTGGGTTTTGCTCACATCTCGAATAAATTCAAGGATATATTCGAAGAAATTCTGACCGTCAGTAGGAATGGTTTGTGGATTCCGAACAGTTACAATGGCTGAACCTAATAAGATAACAATTACAACCCAAGAAGTAATAAGTACTTGGGCATGGACTTGGAAACCGCCTATTTTCCAATAGAAATGCTGGCCTACTTCCACACCAGATATTTCATATAACCCTTCTAATGTGTTAATGGAATATGATAGAACATTCATATTGTCCTCTGAAAGAAAGAAAACTTTACAAGAAATTATTTTGATTCAACCGTCTTTTTTTCGACTTGCTCACTTGAATTGTATATTTTAGATACCAACTAATCACATAATATCCCCAGTTTTTTATCTCTTTTATGAGATTCAGAAATAGTAACGGATTCCGTCAATCTATGGAATTCAAAAAAGAATTTATTTATCTTATTATTAATCAGGGATTTCGTATATAGCTAGAACGCCCTTCACAAATCGCAAATACTAATTTGTTAAGAATTAATCGGATTGAAGCTATAGCGTCATCATTCGCTGGAATCGAAATATCTGTGAGATCCGGGTCACAGTTTGTATCAATTAAACAAATTGTTGGAATTCCCAAAGTGATACATTCTTGAAGAGCCATATATTCTTCTTGCTGATCAACGATTATTACAATATCGGGTAACCCTGTCATATATTTAATCCCGCCCAAATATGTTTGCAAGTGAAATAACTGTCTCTTTAATCGAGCCGCATCCCCTTTCGGAAGGCGGTGGATTCCCCCTGTCTTTTGTTCCATTCTCAAGTCCCTGAACTTTTGAAGTCTCATTTCTGTAGTGGACCAATTCGTTAAAAGGCCGCCTAGCCATTTTTTATTAACATAATGACACCGAGCTCTTATTGCAGCCCGCGCTACTGGATCAGCTGCTTTATTTTTGGTACCAACAATTAAGAATTGTTTTCTCCTACTTGCTGCATCAAAAACCAAATCACACGCTTCTGATAAAAAACGAGCAGTTCTAGTAAGATTTGTAATATGAATACCCTTACGCTTTGCAGAGATATAAGGTGCCATTTTCGGATTCCATTTTCTAGTA